CAATTTCATCCTTTTAACTAACTGAGGAAGAATTTGCAAGTTGATAAAACCCGGCGGTCGAATTTTCCATCTCCAAGGAAAAATACTCTGATCTCCTATCAGAAAAATTCCCAATTCTCCTTTTGGTGCTTCGACTCTTACATAAAGTTCTTGCTTGGACAATTCAAAAGTTGGAGAAGGTTTTTTACTAATAAATCGATATTCAAAATCATTCCATTCGGGGTCTTTTATTCTATCAAAGCGTCGGATTTCTAAATTTTCATAAGGTCCCCCCGGAATTCCTTCTAGAGCCTGTTGGATAATTTTTATGGATTCTTTCATTTCACTGATTCGTACTAAATACCGAGCTAACGAATCCCCTTCTTTTTGCCATTGAATCTCCCAATCAAATTCGTCGTAACACTCATAACGATCAACTTTACGAAGATCCCATTCTATTCCCGAAGCTCGTAGCATTGGCCCTGATAAACCCCAATTTAGTGCTTCTTCTGCGCCAATAATGCCTATGCCTTCAACTCGTTCTAAAAAAATAGGATTCCGTGTAATAAGCTTTTGGTATTCAGTAACCCCGGTTAAAAAATAATCGCAAAAATCCAAACATTTATCTATCCAGCCATGAGGTAGATCAGCAGCGACTCCGCCGATACGAAAATAATTATGCATCATGCGCATACCGGTAGCAGCTTCGAATAGGTCATATATCAATTCTCGTTCTCGAAAAATATAGAAGAAAGGGGTCTGTGCCCCAATATCTGCCATAAAAGGGCCAAGCCATAACAAATGGGAAGCAATACGACTCAACTCCAACATAATAGTTCTGATATAGCTAGCTCTTTTAGGTACTTGAATATTACCTAACTGTTCAGGTCCATTTACGGTTATTGCTTCTGTGAACATAGTAGCTAAATAATCCCAACGCGTTACATAAGGCAAATACTGGATAATTGTTCGATTTTCCGCCAGTTTCTCCATCCCTCTATGTAAATAACCCAATATTGGTTCACAGTCAATAACATCTTCGCCCTCGAGAGTAACGATCAGCCGAAGAACACCATGCATTGATGGGTGGTGAGGGCCCATATTGACTATCATAAGGTCTTTTCTTGTAGTTGGTGCAATCATAAGTTTTTCCAGAGTCATTCTTCCATGCATTGCTGAAAGTAAAAAGAAGTTCATCCAAATTGAAACGACTAAGCTCAAATGGTATCGCGCTTCAAATTAACGAGTTTTTATCTCTCGAATATCCAACTCACCAATTAATTCTTTATAGCGTCCTCTATTTTTTTTTGACAAATAGGCCAGGAGTCGTTGACGTTTTCCCAAAATTTTTCGCAAACCTCTCTGAGATGAATAGTCTTTTTTGTGTAATTCCAAATGTGAAGTAAGTCTACTTATCTTAGTTGTGAAACTGAATACTTGAAATTCAACAGACCCTCTGTTTTCTTCGTTTTCTTTTGGAGAAATAACCGAAATGAATGAATTTTTTACCATAAAAAAAAGCCCCCTTCTTTTTTACAGATATGGATTTTACCGATCAGTAATAATAATGCCATTAATTTGAATGTGGTATATACAATAATCTAATCCGAATTTCTTTATGAACTCCTAATTTTAGGAATTTAAATCAATCAATCCAATTGAAATGGATTTAGATAAGCATAGAAAAAGATTGGTCCAGTTTCGCATCGAACAATTTAGATCTAAAATGAAGAAGGTTTTGTTGATTCATTTCGAGATCTAATTGAGACATTATTCATTTCATATTGGATACTAGAATGAAATGTGAGACAATATATCTGATCTGTGTATTTGTTTGCTTTCATATACCCTATATTATATATAGGGTATAGGATATATAGAAAAAGTATATTATACCCTATATTATATATAGGGTATAGGATATATAGAAAAAGTATATTATCGGGGAACTTTTAATGAACTTTTAATCGTGGATACATCTGTATCCTTAACATACTGAAACGACTACCATTATTCGTATCAAACCAATAACGATTCATACAAGCTAAATCTTCTAATCGATAATTAGGCCAAAGAAAGAGCTTCAATTTCATTAATTGATTTTTTGCTCTATCAAGATGATTATTTTTATGTGAAACTTGTCTGCTGTTTTTTACGTCCTTTCCGTTCCAAAATACTGGATTTCTATCTCCATCATTTCTATTCTTTGAATTGAAACAAATTAGAATTCTCAATTTTCTACGATGTCTAAACGATAAAATCGTTTCAGGAACAACCAAATCAAAAGGATGTCTAAACGATTTTATCGTTTCAGGAACAAACAATTCCAAAGTTCTTCTTAGATGTATTGAAAACATCTTCTTAAAAACATATCTTCGAATCATGTTATCGAATAGGTCCTGATCGAATTGCCTTATCTTATAAAAAGACCAACTAAATGAAATACCTAGGGTTTGATACAGAATCAATTCCCCATCTTTCTTTCCAGACAGACGAAGCGGGTTTAAACTCAATATGCCGCTGTCCAACAAGTTTACTCTTGCATCATACCGCGAAAATATATTCTTAGTCACACCTGTTGTCGTTTGCATTGACCTTAAAAATAAAAGGAGTTTGCTTGGATCTAATAGTCTAAGCATGATACAGGATAGCCTCAGATTACGTTCCAGTCTTTCATACAAAAACTCCTCGCATTCGCGTTGAACAAGAAAAAAACATTCCAGCATCGCTTCCAATTGGGAGTGCTTCAGTTTATGTTTTTTTTTATTTTCCGCCTTTTTAACATTTGTTTCAATCTCTTCTTGTGATATGAAAATCGGTTGAATTTGTTTTTGTTCGTATTCTTTTTGTCTTATTTGTATTGTTTTTGTTGTTCCTTGGTAGACGAGTTCTTCTTCTTCCCAAGACACTTCATCTTCATCGATCTGTTCAATACTAGTAAATAATTCGCTTGGTATAAACCAAGTTTCCTTTTTATATTCCTTAGAAAGGAATCTATATCTTGGGAACGGCAAACGTTCCTCCTTCGGATGCTTTTTTATTATTGAATTCATTCCCATCCAATAATTCATTCCCATCCAATCCAAAACCCGCTTGTAGGAGTTTGGTGAATTGATTGTTGGAATCCTAAGATAAGATTTGAGATCCGAATTGAAAATTTCCCAATTAAAAAATTTTAAAGAGTGTCTTTCGTCTTCTGTTTTTTCCAGATATAGATATCGAGGATCGAATTTTCCTAAATAATTATTAAGAGGGAGGTCTCTCAGCCTATACAAAGGGTTTTCTTTAGGTGTCTTATAAGAAATCTCTTGATTCTTATTTCCTTGAAATGAGGATCTGTAAAAAAAACATGCCCTTTGATTTTCATAATTAAGAAATTTATATGATAAAAAATCATATCTAGAGTATTTTTGAAATTTTTCTTTTTCATTAGATAATGAATCTACTTTAATTTGGGAATCCATTAATTGGTCTTTTTTCTTTGAATGCTGTTTTTTAAAAATTTTCTTTGAATGTCGTTTTCTTAAAATTGGATTTTTAGCTATACGACGCCAATTCACTTTATTTCGCCATTTTTCTGGTATGCATTTTTTTGGTATATTAATTAAGCTAGACCATCTGATCTCAGATAAACCGTATTGATAATGTCCTCTTAACCAGTTTTTCCATTTATTCATTTCAGAACTTGGAAGTTTCTTAGCCCTCAATTTTGAATGAACCATTCCTTGGGTTTCAAAAGAATTCCTTATTTCAGGCTTAAGAAACGGGGGTATTTCTTGATATTGAAGAATAGATCTTAATTTATACGAGTTACTAACTTGGATTTGTGATAATTTGTAAAATACATATGCTTGTGATACGTAGGATAAGTCATACAAAATATGTGAATTTTTTTTTCTATTCCTAATATTTTTTTCACTATTCTCAATATCATTTTGACTATACCTAATATTATCAAGTGACTTTTTTATAGTCGAAATAAACCGAACTGGATTTGGCTTATTGTTATTAGTTCCTTTTTGTTTTCTTTCAAAAAATTTATCAAAATTTGTCATTTCAATGATAGATAAAAATCTATTTTTGTATATTCTTACAATGAATATTTTGAAAATTTTAAAAAGGGGGGGTAATTTAGAGATTAATTGAGGTTTTTGATCATTTATTGTTATTGTTGGACTTAGTTCTTGTCTCGCTTTTTTGACTCTTTCTAGTTCCTTTCGAGCTGTACTTATTCTATCAATCAGATCCTTCATTTTTTTTTCTTGCACGGAAGAATTTATCGAACTGGGAGATTCAATTTGATTAGATGATTTGTCAATTATCTGATTGCTAATTATGGAATCTTTTTCTTCTTTAATTTCACTCGATTCATTTATTTTGACTTTTTTTAATCTATCAAATCTATCTAATTTTAATTTAAGGTTTGATAGAGAGGATGAAGCTATTTTTCTTATTTTTTTTGTTACTTTTGTTATTTTTATATATATTGTTACTATTTTTCGTATTATTTTCTCGCTAAAAACAATCCATTTTTTGTACCATTTTGTTCCTTCTTCTATAACTTTTGCAAGTACTTCTATTTTTTGTGCTTCTCCTATTAGCGTTTTTGAGATTATAACTAGTAACCCCTTCTTTTTTATTTCTTTCCTTGTTTTGTTAAATTTTTTAACAAGGGGTTTAAAAAAGAAAGATTCTTTTCGGGCCTCACCAAAAGGAAGTTGAGCTTCCCCTCCTAAAATTGTTAAAAAAGCCGAATCCTCTTTCGGCTTTTTCTCACTGAATTCTCGGTTCTTATTGTGCCAAGGTCTCAGATGGAAAGGAAATACGATTTTTATCTGAAAACCCTCTGTGAACCAATCCGCGGGAAATTCTGTTTCGGATAATGGAACACCGGCATAGGTACATTTAACATAGGTCTCTTTTTTCAATTCGGCAAAGTCCTCAGACCATTCAGGACGTTGCAATAGGAGTATACGTACGATATTTTTCGCAGTGATGAGTGAAGGGAATAAAACAAATTT